GACAAAGTAATATTTCCATTTATTCATCAGAAGAAACGTCCCTTTTAAAGCAAGAATTGATTTTCCTTGATACCTAACATAATGCATGAAAGGATCTTTGAACAACCATAAATTTGCTTGAAAAGCCCTGGGAAAGTGCTCCCTTTTTCCATAGAAATAAATTCGTTCAATAAGGGCTCCAGAAGATGTTGATCGTAAGTGAGAAGATTGGTTACGGAGAAAGAGGAAGCCGGATTCATATTCACATACATGAAAAGTATATAGGAAGAAGAATAATCTCTGATTTCTTTTTGATTTTGAAAAAGAAGAACTGGCTTTCTTTGAATTTGAAGTAATAAGACTATCCCAATTATGACACTGATGGAGAAAGAATCTTAATAAATGCAAAGAGGAAGCATCTTTTATCCAATAGCGAAGAGCCTGAACTAATATTTCCAGATGGGCTGGGTAAGGTATTAGTATATCTAATACATAATTTAAATGTGAAAAGTTGTCCTCTAAAAAAGAAAATATTGAATGAATTGATCGTAAATTTTCGGATTGAACTACCCCTTTCCTTTCTAGGGAAGATATTAATCGCAGAGACAATGGAATTTCCATAATGATTGAAGAAACCTCTGACATTATTTGCGAATAAAAATGATTGGTCTGCCCCAAAAAAGGAGTCTGTTTAGAGTCATTAACAGAAAGAATCAAATGATTCTGTTCATACATTCGAATGATTAAACGTTTCACAATAAGTAAGCTGGATTTATTGTCATAACCTGCATTTTCCAACAAAATTGATCCATTTAAACCATGATCATGAGCAAGTACATAAATATACTCCTGAAAGATAAGTGGATATAAGAAGTAGTGTTGTTGAGATCTATCTAGCCCTAAATAGCTTTGGAATTTATCCATTTGATATTCTATTTAAATGAAAGGTAGAGGATTTTGGGGGTTATAAATGATACATAGTGCGATACAGTCAAAACAAGGTATTATAGTACAAACCGAATAGATACCTCGGATCCAGAGAAACTTATCAACAGATTCTCTATCATCTCTTTTTCCATTTCATTTTAAGTTTTTATGTTCGTTTTCCTTATAGGATGACAAGATGATTAGAAATCCTTTACTTTTTTCAACCCAATCGCTCTTTTGATTTTGGAAATTGATTTATCAATATACTGTTTCTTATACACATACATCTCCATTATTCCATTATAGAATGGAGAGTGGTAATATTTAGGATTCATTAAAAAATCAAGAATATTTTTTCCTGGGAGAAAGCCTTCCCGTATTGGGCACTAATATTTTTTTAACGTCTAATTAGATCGGGTAATCATTCAAATTCAGAATGAAAGCTCGTTGCTTTTTCTTTCCCTATAATAAAAATGAAATTAATTGAAGCCGTGGGGCCCTATCCATTTATTAATTCGACCCAACTTGAAATTGACTTCGGTTTGCTCCCTTTCAATAATTTAAAGAAGGCTTTGTACTGAGCCAGAAAGAATAAAATATTCTCAGAACTCTTAATTGATACGACATGCTATTTTTTCCATTCATTCCCTTTCAGGATCAGTCGCGGTCTTCCAAACTTTACCGATAGTATGGACGAATCCCTCGCTTCATCTAAATGTGTAAAAGATCCTAGCCGCACTTAAAAGCCGAGTACTCTACCATTGAGTTAGCAACCCAAATATAAAAGGGTATGTAGATACAATCAGAATAAAACAAAATTATTAAATTAAAGCATTACTCTACGAAATAAAAAATCTAAAAAAAATTTCTACTCTATTAAATTTTTCTACTCTATTTGGAACATAAAAATGACTAAATCAGATCTATTTGGAACATAAAAATGACTAAATCAGAATCAGATGAAAAAATAAAAAATTGCCCGACCAAAAAAATAAATAAATGTAAAAATGGTAGAACATCCCCTATTTCTATGTTATCCCCTTTTTCAATCAAAAATCCGGGTATCAAAGCTAATCCAACGAACCCATCATTTGAATCAACAAGTCAAAATAAAAAAGAAAACCTATGGGATGGAAATAAATAGATCTGCTTATCACGATGAATTATATTTGTTCGATACAACGTTGTCAACATAAAGGTTAAGAAAAGAATACGATGAAAAAATACAAAAACTTAAATTGAAGAATAGTAAAAAAAAAAAGACTTGTGTTGGATTGGCACTGCATATACCTATATTTATATACTAAATTTTGAGTTTTTAGATTAGATGGAGAATAATATAAAAAAATTGAATCCATATAGAATAAAGAACTTCTATTCCTTGTTTGTTACTTGGTATTAGAGTTCAAATGAAAACCACCCAATTACAGGTAATGCCATAATTTTCTATTTTTTGAGGATCAATCAAATACGGTTTCCTTAGAAAAATATTCTATAGAAAAGGATTCTATAAAAGCAATGAGAAATAGATACGAATAGACCAAGAAAGGAAATAAAAAAACATGGTATAGAAAAGATATCCAAAATGATATAGAAATCACTATCCTACCCTTAGTTTTTATTTCCTTAATTTAATTTTGTTTGATTAGGGCAAAGTTCCTTAAAAACCTCTGCCTTTTTTAAAATATCCTGAACAGTTCCTGTAGGCTGAGCGCCTTTTTCAAGGAAATAGAGAATAGCGGGAACGTTTAAATAAGTTTGATTCTTGATCGGATCATAAAAACCCACTTTCCGAAGATCTCTTCCTTCTCTTCGAGATCGAACATCAATTGCAACGATTCGATAGACGGCTCATCGGGATAGATGTAGATGAAAAAGAACCCCCCCCTAGAACCGTATAGGAAGTTTTCTCCTCGTACGGCTCGAGAAAAAATGATTCGAAGTTTTATCTATGGATAAAATTTGATTAGAATAAATAGGAAAGGAATCCGTAAAATAAATTAATAAATTCTATAATTTCAATTTCACTCATTTTTATTTAGCTTACTTCCTGAAGAAGAAAAAATCATTTGTACTCATAACTCAAGTTCAATAATATAATATCTCAAATATCTTAAAGAAAAATCTTTATCTTTAATTTAATATATATATTTTTTTGAGTGGTCTTTAACCCACCCTTTTTGTCTCATTTAAAATCTATTTTGATTCGTTATTCGGATCCGTGAGACAATTGAAGTGGTGTTTCCTTGTTCTGGGATCCTTTATCTTTGTTTTAAATCATTGGGTTTAGACATTACTTCGGTGCTTCTTAATCCTTTCAAAATGGTAGCAACATACCCCTTTTGCGATTTCTTTCTATCAAAGAATCATACCGACGGTTGATTCGTGCGCGATACACTGCGTATCGAAAAAGTTTTAGCCGTTCCAACAAATTTTTTGAATTGAAAAATTGCTCGAATCGGATCCTTTCGATTTCTATATCGAAGATATCGAAGATATACTTACGAAGTTGTTCCAATTTATGAATTGGCATTAACCCTAGATCGTTGCCCCTGAGAAATTAATCAATACTTTCTACTCGAGCTCCATCATGAACTATTTACATTACAACCCAATAAAAAAAAAGAAGGGCTCTAGTAGAATAGAACAAATGACGTCGAGCCAAGAGCACCTTCATTCCTATATAAAATGGTGGATGTAAGAAAAAGAATCCACACCGGATCGTGTCCTTCAAGTCGCACGTTGCTTTCTACCGCATCGTTTTAAACGAAGTTTTACCATAACATTCCTCTAATTTGGAACCAGTACGGAATTGATTCAATTATGGAATCATGAATAGTCATTGGTTCAGTCGGTACAGAGACAAAGTAATTTATATTTTTTCTTATCTACATAGATTATTTTTCTGAAGAAATATTAGCAAGACCCCAGCTTTTTGTATGAATGGAACGTTTTTTTATAAATATCTATTTCAAAAAAATATCTAACAGAAATATCTAGAAATCTAAACTAAATAGATATAGAAATAACATAACTAACAGAAATCACACGAAAAATAAATTATATTTTACTCTGCCTCTTCAAGTGACTCAATAAGATAGACCGGCCCATTTCCAACTTCCCAAAGAGTCAACCCATAAGGAATCATTACAAATCTTGATAATTGAAAAAGTTTCCAACTTCTCCATCATTATTTGAGTCAAGTTTTACAGTAAAGACTCCCTTTTATTATCATTATCATAAGAAATAAGAAAGAAAAATCTCTGTTTCTTTTCGAATGGAATTGCCAATGATGTAAAGCAAATAAGCTAAATCAAACAATAAAAAAAATATCGAAAAGATATATCATTGTTAAATAAAATATTTTAGGGATGCCAATTCTTTTTCACAAAAAGGGAAACACTATTGTCACTGAAACAGGATAAGAATACATACCCATAGGTTAAGCGCTTCCTCTTTTATATGTATTTTCATTTCATTTCATATTTTTTTTAACCTGATGAGGTTAAGTAATCTTTCTACAACTATGATCTACGGCCCATCTTAGCTTTATCTGGGTCACAAAGGGGTTCAGTTACTTTTGCATATCATTTGAACTCGATTTAGTTCAATTTGTGAAAAACTCAGATATGCTTCCGCAAAGAATCATTCAAAATCAAAAAAGAAGGAAGAATAATATAATATTCTATGCAATATATTATTAGACCTTGAAACAGAACCTCCTTGAACAAAAAACAAATATTAGGATACAATGGATACCCTCTGGGACGGAAGGATTCGAACCTCCGAATAGCGGGACCAAAACCCGTTGCCTTACCGCTTGGCTACGCCCCATTTCTATTTTTATTGGACACTAATACTAATAAAGAATAATATTGGTATTTAGTCTTCGTCAATTCCAGTCCAACTATCTAGAGAAACTCTTTTTTCTTTATCTTTATAGAATCTATTATAGATTCATGCTAGGATTTTGGCATGTGTATATCTAGAATTCAACTGAATTTATTGATCATTACATATAATTCAATTAAGATATTGTATGAAAGTATGATTTCTTCTATTCTCCTTTGAGAATTGGAGGATTTTTGATTGAGCAGAAAAAAAAAAAAGAAGGATTTTTTTGTTTACCTTACTTTCTTCATTTTTCCTTAACTCAATCAAAATGCAATTATTTCGACGAAAAAAAAGTCTGTTATGCTTAATATTTTTAGTTTGATCTGTCTTAATTCTGCCCTTTATCCGACTAGTCTTTTCTTCGCCAAATTGCCCGAAGCCTATGCTTTTTTGAATCCAATCGTAGATGTCATGCCAGTTATACCCCTGTTCTTTTTTCTTTTAGCCTTTGTTTGGCAAGCTGCTGTAAGTTTTCGATAAGAGCTTTAATACTATCCTAGAAAATTCATGATTTATTCGAGAAAAATTATAACAATTGATAAGATCAAATAAGTCTGACAGTATGAACCTTCGATTCAAACTCTCGGATAGTCGCGAGAAATACGGCTCGCCCTATTTCCTTTCCCCATTTTAATCCTTTTTCGGGGAAATACCTTATGAGCTTAGGGTCCCTTAGAATATCTAATTGTGGGTATGAAAGTGATTTGTGGTAATTAAATTAAAGACTCTTATTACAAATTTCAACTTCATTTGATTTGAATTTCTGAACATTCTTTTCTATTTCTATAATTCATTTCTTGGTGTCAAAATAGGATATGTGATATAAAAGTGGAGGATCTATTATCTTTTCTCGTTTTTCTTTTTCAAAAAATGATCTTGGAGGTTGTGTAATGCTTACTCTCAAACTTTTCGTTTACACAGTAGTAATATTCTTTGTTTCTCTCTTCATTTTTGGATTCCTATCCAATGATCCAGGACGTAATCCTGGACGTGAAGAATAAAATAAAAATTTAGTTTTTCTTGTTTGATTTTACAATTTTATTAATATTTTATTTTAGCTATTCCACATATTTAATTTAATTAGGAAAAAAAATAAAAAGGGGTTTGCAAAAATTGAAAGAAAAAAATAGAAAGTCATCAACGGAAACGGAAAGAGAGGGATTCGAACCCTCGGTACGAATAACTCGTACAACGGATTAGCAATCCGCCGCTTTCGTCCACTCAGCCATCTCTCCCAATTGAAAAAGATAATTACTATGTTACATTACACATCAAGTAAGGATTAAATAAAGTATTTCTTTTACATTCTTTATCGTTATTATAGAATTAGCAATTCCATTTAGATGCTCGAAAGATCCAAATAGAATAGAAAGATAAATAAAGAAGACCTTCTTGCTTTTATTTTGTTCGAAGTGCCTTTTGGGCCTGGCCCGGTCAATACCCAGCCGGGCCTTTTTTTGTTCCAATGAATTCCCGTTTTTTTGTTTATAGGCAACATACTCTAAATAGCCAATTTGGTATCTGTGTAAAAATTTCCCTTCTGGGGTTTACATATACTTATCATTTTTGTTATAATAGAATCCAGAAATAGAGAAGGATTTTTGATTCAAAAGAATCAATTAAGTATGTATCCATTTGTATTTTCTTATGTCATTAGGGAAACCAAATTTTAGATTCAAATCCAAGAATAAGTCACGAATTCTCAGTCAACGAATAGTTAATGGTTCCCTTTTGTCATAAATTTCGGCTTTTTAAGCGAAAATAGACATTTGATTTTTCAATAGAAAGGTGAGTGGAAGTTTTTCGGCATTGCGGGAAGATACGATACAATCAATCGAGGGGGTAGATCAAATACATTACAATAAATAAATTAAATACAATAAGAAAGGATAAAAACTTTTCTAATTTTTATACATAAATTTAGATTTAGAAAAAGGATTAAAAAAGGGATGCAAGATGCAAGTACAATAAACTAAAGTTTAGTAATCCAACCGAAAAAGAAAAAATTTTTCCTATTGTGTATCGTTTTGGCGGCATGGCCGAGTGGTAAGGCGGGGGACTGCAAATCCTTTTTCCCCAGTTCAAATCCGGGTGCCGCCTCATCAACAAATGAATCTTAATCTCTTATTCTGTTCTGCTGTCTTCTTCTGTTCTGGGGATTTTGTAAAAGCTTGGAAATCCTTGAATCTAAAATTCAAAGAAAGATTATATTGGATGGATTTTTTTATAGTTTATAGAAAACAAAAAGTGCAAAAAAATTATTTTTTTTTTTTAGACCCGTCGTCAAGAGTATAATATACTATCTCCCAACTCCTTCAGAGAGACAATCGGGAAAGGGTACGAATTAGATCAAATAGGAAATAAAAGTATGTAATAGATAGCAATTTTTTTTACTTTGAAGGGCAAGAAAAAGGAATGGGTCTCTTTTTTTATTACTAGATAGAATAGATGTTCCATTCCATTAGTAACATTCCCTTATAGTGTCATTGTATATTTTACTTGTATTTAGTCTTTCCCGATTAGAAATCATATAGGAATTTTTGAAATGGATTTTTTTGACTGGTTCATCAATAGTGGTCGGCCAGAATCCCTTTTTGACTCTGGACCATTCATTCTACTATTATTAGTGAGCAATAATGGAATAATTCTATCATAGAGATAAGGGATATAATTCACATGGATATAGTAAGTCTCGCTTGGGCTGCTTTAATGGTAGTCTTTACATTTTCCCTTTCACTCGTAGTATGGGGAAGAAGTGGACTTTAGAAGCACTCCTAATTTAGTCAACGGTATCAATTTTTTATAGATCGTTCTGCAACGCATTTTTTATTGAAATTGAAAATTATTTCAATTTCAATAAAAAGATCCTCATTTCAAAATTCCCTTGGATTCTAGTGGAGAAATGTATTCTATAACAGTAAAACGATTTTTTCAGATTCATCGGAATAATAAATAAATAGATGTATCAAAGAAATAGAATCGGGTCCTACGTCAATTCCATATATGGATTAATAACTACATAGATTGAAGATAGAAGCTAATATAGTATACCAACTTTATTAGAAAGTCAAGTACAATTTTATTTTATACATTACTATAACACTAATAGAGAGTATGATAAGAAAAAAATTTCTTTCTTACCATACTCTCGGATCTCATAGAATACCGCCGATTATAGCCCGTTGATTTCATTTAATAGAATACTTTTCTTTTGATTTCTTCAAATATGGATAAGAATTCAGAAGTCAAGTTTCATTCAAAGTAATTAATCGTTTTGACTGACTGTTTTTACGTAAATTATAAGTAGAAAGGCAGTAGGAACTAAAATGAACAGTGCAGTAGCAATAAATGCAAGAATATTTACTTCCATAATCTCATCGTTTTTTTATTTCACAATAACTCGGGATTTAATCCCATAGAGATGATAAATCTTTCACCTGTCAATTCAATGAATGCATTACCTATCGACGATCTTGAATCGGATCAATATCATATCATGAATAACAATATCTGAGCTATTAAATTAATTCGTCGTCGAGAATTGAATAGTATAACATACGAAGATCCTTTATCCATACCGAATCCAATCTTGGATTCCCGGACCGAGCAAAAATTCCTTTTTTATACTTCTTTTCTGTTCTTTTTTTGTATGTAGTCAAACGAAGTATCATCTAACCACCCATCCGTTTCCATTAAAAACCCAAAAAGAGAAGAATTAGGTTCTAAATTTTAATGATCCAATTTTCTTTGGAAGACAAAGAAGTATGAGAAAAATGAGGCGCGGGATAAAAGATGGAATATTCTATCAACTTCACTATTTTAGTTATTTTAATTTTAGTTTAGGGTTTATTCTTTCTTTGACAGAATCCTGAAAAAAAAAAGAGAGGAAACCTCTTCGGGATTCAATTATGCTCTCTGTCCCCGCTTTCACAGAAAATGGAGAGGCGAATTGATGTACTTATTGGATCCGTCGGGACTGACGGGGCTCGAACCCGCAACGTCCGCCTTGACAGGGCGGTGCTCTAGCCTATTGAACTACAATCCCAGGGAAATAAGAAGAGATCTAGCAGAAAATTTGAATTCTTTTTTATTCTCTTGTATCAGGTAAGGTATTTCTTAAGAACAAGAGAGTTCTACCGTCTGATAGTAGATTGGCAAATTATTGGGCCGAGCTGGATTTGAACCAGCGTAGACATATTGTCAACGAATTTACAGTCCGCCCCCATTAACCACTCGGGCATCGACCCAACGCCTAAATTTTTTAGACGTTCCATAATAAACTTCCTTTCGTCTACCAGGCAGACTTGACAAATACGGCTACGGATCATTTGATAGAAAATACCACTCCTATAGTCTTGAGTCTTGGTACACCCCCAGAGGGACTTGAACCCTCGTTTTCTCCGTGAAAGAGAGAGGTCGTAACCACTGGACCATAGGGGCCTACGGCCGCCTTCATAAATCAACTAGAAATAAAAGGTCCCGAGTGCGGCCAAATCAAAAAGCACTAGAATATGGGTAATAAGACAAATACCATAGGTAATAAGAAAAAAACCTTGAGGTAATATAAAAATAGAATAGGAAAAACATAATAGGTAATAAGGCCTAGTAGGGCTACCTTATTAACTTTAACTTAATATAACTCAGGCCGAGATCCGTCTTTAGTAGATCCATAGTATATAAATCAAACGGAAAAACTCCTTAAGTATTCTGGGGGTTAGTTAATGGTAATCAAATCAAACTTTACCATTAAACTATATAACCTTGAAACTTTATTTCATTGGTCTTTCTCATCTTTATCTCTCTCATTCACAAAGGGTTATGCGTTGGATCCATGATCCTTCACTCTGCAGTAGATTCAAGATGGTTTACCAAAATAGGATTTGGTCGGTCAAATTATATTGACCCCTAAGTCATACTGTCAATTGACAACACGACAGGACAGGAGGGTAATAAAAGAACGGAGAAGACATAGATATAGATATAAAATAAATAAATTAGATAGATATATCTGCGTTAATAATAATAAATATTCATATCATATAGTTTTCTGGTATTCAATATTCAAGTATCTGGTATTCAATATTCAAGTAGATTAGAATATCAATCAAGTAGATTAGAATATCAATATCAATATATCAATACCGTTATATTATACTATAAAAATAAAAAAATAGAAAATAAAATAAATAATATTCTAAAA